TATTTATTTAATTATGTATGTACAATTTTATTAATTGATCTCAATTGATCCCTCGTTACTGCTCAGAAGATAAGTAATAGGTAGGGATGACAGGATTTGAACCCGTGACATTTTGTACCCAAAACAAACGCGCTACCAAACTGCGCTACATCCCTTTCAATTGGTCTACAGTGTCATTGTAGAGAATCCCTGCCTTGTTTTCCACATCTTTATTTCCTACATTGATATACACAAACTATCTTATCATTTCTTCCTTCTTCCTTTTGGTCTCATATATCATATAACAAACATATAATATGGTAAAAGACTTATATAAAGTATGAAATTAATATGAAATCTACCACAAAAAATTAATATTTTTTAGGAATTTAAGGCGGAAATGGACGTATTTTTTTCTTTTAATAAATATCTATTTTGTACATTTCAATTTGAATTAGGAACTCCGCGTACAAGTGGTAAGTCATTAACTACATATACACATCCGGTCATATATGTATTACCATTAGGTATTACAAATTACAATAAAATTACAATAACGAATACAGAAAGAGGAGTTTTTAAAATGCGAGATCTAAAAACATATCTCTCCGTGGCACCGGTAGTAAGTACTCTATGGTTCGGGTCTTTAGCAGGTTTATTGATAGAGATCAATCGTTTTTTTCCGGATGCGTTGATATTCCCCTTTTTTTCATTCTAGCTATTGATATGGGAAGGGGGAAGAAGATTAGAGATACAATCAAATATCTGTAACTAATCCCTACCCCTCCCTTCTTTTTTTCTTTGTTTTTTCTTTTTTTACTTATTCTTTCTAAAAAAAAAAAAAAAACAAAGAAAAAGCGGTTTCACCCTCAGTGAAACTATGAACTCGGGCTCAGGCTCAAATTAAATTAATAATAGAACGGAAATGCGGTGGTTGGGGCAACAATATCATACAAGATACTTAACTGAAAATGAAATACTGTACGGCAATTAAAAATTATAAATATAGTTAGAAATCATTATATTACTTATTATTTATTACTATATTGATTGCAACAAAACATTTCTTTCATAATTTGATTTCGAGTTACCTGCTTCTATTTTTGTGTCCTTTCTTCTTCCTTGCTTCGGGTCGGAAAATTAAAGAATTGAGTGAATCAAAAACCAAAGGAGGTTCATGGCTAAGGGTAAAGATGTCCGAGTAACGGTTATTTTGGAATGTACCAGTTGTGTTCGAAATCGTGTTAATAAGGAATCAATGGGCATTTCCAGATATATTACTCAAAAGAATCGACACAATACGCCTAGTCGATTGGAATTGAGAAAATTCTGTCCCTGTTGTTACAAACATACGATTCATGGGGAGATAAAGAAATAGATCGAACCGATCGCTCGTGTGTCAGTCTTCCAAGGAAGATGAAAAATTACATATTATATATAACAATATATATATATAATTTATTTTAATTTATTTTTTAATTTATTTAAATAGAAACAAATAAATAGAAACAAACCAAATCCTATTTCGATCGGATCAAAGATGATGTAGAATTAAGAAATAGGATTGGGATTTTCAGGATAAGGAATAAACAAACCATGGATAAATCCAAGCGAATCTTTCTTAAATCTAAGCGATCTTTTCGTAGGCGTTTGCCTCCGATCCAATCGGGGGATCGAATTGATTATAGAAACATGAGTTTAATTAGTCGATTTATTAGCGAACAAGGAAAAATATTATCTAGACGGGTGAATAGATTGACCTTAAAACAACAACGATTAATTACTATTGCTATAAAACAAGCTCGTATTTTATCTCTGTTACCTTTTCTTAATAATGAGAAACAATTTGAAAGAAGCGAGTCAACCGCTAGAGCTGCTGGTCTTAGAACCAGAAAAAAAATAGGTTGACTCTTCAATTGAATTGAATCAAAATAAAATTCCAATCCAAACTCAAATGCGGATTGACGTTTTTTTTTTTGTTCGAAAAATCGTAAAATCGAAATGTCCTGTCGTAAGAAAAAAAATGGGAGAAGAGGAATAAATATTTTATATTTAACGTCTTTCTTCATTTTGATGACTTTATCATATTTTATCATACTAATTTCTACTCTACCTTCCCAGAGTTCATTCTCCAGGGAACTCCATTTAAACTATTCCAACGGATTCCTTCCAATCTCTTTATTTTATGATCTCATTGGAAATCATATAAAGACAACTCTTATTTAATATAGCTATTTGTGCAAGTATTTTACGATTAAGAAGTAACTGTCTCTTGTACAGATTGTGTATAAATTTACTATAACTTAAGTATACTTTATTCTCGCGAATTACTGCATTTATCCGAGTGATCCACAACCGACGAAAATCTCTCTTTTGTCTACCTCTATCCCGATGAGCCGAAACCAAAGCTCTTATTTTCTGTTGAGTAATAGTACGAGTAAGTCTTGAATGAGCCCCTCGAAAGGTTGATGCAAATAAACGAATTTTTGTTCTACGTCTTCGAGCTATATACCCTCGTTTAATTCTGGTCATTGAATAAATGAAACTTTGATGAATAACTAATCGATTTCCTTTCTTTCAGTTATTCCCTTCCCGTATCCTAGTCTATTAATAACAAAACGGATTCTTCCAATGTATAAAATTTTAATTCCAATGGCTTTTGCTACTATAACCTTCCCGACCACGATTTTTTTTTTTTTTTTTCTAGGTGAAATGCCTAGAAAAAATTGTATTGATATTAGGTATCAAAACCACATAAAAGTTGTAAATAGAAATGGATATAGTGGGTTCCATCGTTTCTATGGTTACTTCTTAAACGGTGAGGTCCTCTCTATACACCGGAGCCCTTCTTTCATTTAATCAATGTTATTGTTAACTTGTACAGTTCACACTCTTTGGCTCTACCCATAATTATCCAGTACGAGGTCTTTCACAATGAGATCTACTTATACAGTAACGGTATTTAATTATGAAGATTAGCTGAGTAGCTGACCCTGTTAGTCCGTTCTTGCAAGAGTAAGGCATAATTTTTCTGCTTTTTAAAATAGTATTTCCCCTGCTTAATGGATATCATTTGCTATCAATGGAGAATTCTTTCTCATCTTAAATTTAAAACGGAGTTGATTGGATTTGCACCAACGGAAACCATACATTTGATACCACAATAGAAGGATAGATCTTTTTGATTTTTAGATATTGAATGGAGTTCTTCCATTCTAGTCTATTCACTGGTACTGATCGTTGATACTGGATCAATTGTTTTCTTTCTTTTGTCCTAGCCCATGATCTGAACGAGTCGCACATACACCCTAGTACATGTTCCTCGTCGCTGAGGACATCCCCCAAGAGCGGGGGATTTCGTGACATTTCTGATTGGCTGTCTTGTGTTTCTAATAAGCTGTTTAATAGTTGGCATATTGAATCATATACATAATGGGCTGGTTTAGATCGATCTTAACCGGATGATTATGAATTATTTTATTTCTATATTAATAGATTAATGAATAGAATCTTAAATCAGATTAATGAATAGAATATTAAATCCGGTAAGAAGATAAAATCTCAAATCACCAATTCGTCTGAAATTTTTGTTATTTTTTCTTTTTTATTCAGTCGCTACAAGATCAACAATTCCATGAGCTTGGGCTTCTGTTGCTGACATAAAAACATCTCTTTCCATATCTTCGGATACAACCCATAAGGGTTTGCCTGTCCTTTGTACATAAACCCTTGTGACGGTTTCGCGCAGCTTCAAAAGTTCTTCCGCTTCCAAGATAAATTCTCCCGTCTGTGCCTCATAAAAAGAACTAGCAGGTTGATGGATCATTACCCTGATGATATAACATAATAAATGTTTATTCTATCTCGCATGATGATAAGGTGAAGAGATAAAGAATAATAAAATATATAATTGAACAACCGTACAGGCATCTTTTACGCATTGCATACGGCTCTATAATGGAATTCGTTTTTACCTTACTTAAATATCAAATAAATTAAATTTAAATTAAATATAGGGTCTATCAGACTCGGGTTGGTAAATGATCCAATAACCACCCTTCTTTTTGTTTTTGGAGTAGTTCAAAAATACTATGATGGCTCCGTTGCTTTATATATTTATTTCGTCTGTTATTTAGCAATCCCAAAGTTTCTTTTTTTTTTTTTCAAATAAAAAAACAAGATTTTTTTTATTTTCATATTCTTTCATAACCTAAATATTGTTAAGAGCCTCCCGGCGTGAAAACAAAAAAGTTTGTGACGCTGAAATAGGCCTCCCGATAGATTAGATAAAATCGGAAATACCTTTTATCTCATACTACTCTTTCGATACATAATTTAAGGGTTAAAAAAATTTATCATATCGAATTCGAAGTGCCATGCTATTATTACTTAATATTAATATTTCATATAGCGCGAAGGCATAGTCTTCTTTTTTCTCTCAAATCAAATAAAAAACTCATTGGCGCCAAGCGTGAGGGAATGCTAGACGTTTGGTAATTTCTCCTCCGACCAGAATAAAAGATCCCATTGAAGCGGCTAATCCCATGCATATTGTCTGTATATCTGGTCGCACAAATTGCATAGTATCATAAATAGCTACTCCGGGTATTACCCATCCGCCCGGAGAATTTATAAACAAATATAGATCTTTGGTATCATCCTCTATACTGAGATATACCATAAGACCAATAAGTTGATTCGAGATCTCGCTATCAACCCCTTGGCCTAAAAAAAGTAATCGTTCTCGATAAAGTCGGTTGATTGGGATAAAGTTGTATCCCTTAGAAACCGTACATGCACCTTTTGATGCATACGGTTCAACAAAAATAACGAAAAAAAAAAAAAGAATCAATGTGTAGATGTAGATTCTAGCGTTTTCTTTTATTTATTTTTTTTTTTTTTTCATACCAGGCTTTTAACTTATAAAAAGGGGCTTTTCTTTCATTTTTCAAAAAAGATGGGTTTTGGCCTGTTTTGTTTATCTATAAAAAAAAAAATTACTAAATTTATCTAACTAACTTTTCATTGATGTATTGTTTCATCGAGATACAATCTCAATCGCGATGTAATTTTCTTGTTCCTGAATGGGCTTCTTCAATTTTTTTAGGTTTATGCTCTACTCCGAGTAAAGATCCGCCCGATTTGGATTTGCACATATATGACAAATGCCCCAATACCACGTCCTTTTGCTACGACTTCCTTTTTACAATTTATTTCATGTCTTACAACAGATATTCAATGCATTCATCATATTACTCGATTGATTAACAGTTTGAGATCACTTCTATTATAAATATATAAAGAAATAGAATATGATAGAACTAGTAATCATAAATAGATTTTTTACCGGTTTTTTTCTAAACGGAGCCTGGATACTTCATTTTATTGGCCTAACCAAGATAACCATAAATTATTCTAATTGATAATATTAATCTGTATACCCTCCCGAAAAAATGGATCTAATTGAACTTCACGCTCCAAATTTTTGATAATTCAATCAATCTTTCTTGGGCGAAGGGGAGGATATCTCGATCGGGGAAGAGAATGGGGAAATACCATATGACCCAATATATCTGACAAGTCGCACTATATGTCAATCCACAATGCATCTTCCTCTCCAGGACTTCGAAAAGGTACTCTTGGAACACCAATAGGCATTAAATAAAAGAAAAATTAAGTACTATATCTCACTTTGATGTGAAAGCGTAACAATGGATTTAGTGTCCTACTAATATTGGCCTTTATCATATTTTATCCATAGATTGACTAAGTTTATAAAAAAAGATAAAGAAGACAAAATGAATAAAGGAAAATTATTACAAATAAGTCCTTTGAATGATGAACAAATATATATATGCATTCACTCATATAAAATGGTATCAACTCCCCTACCATTGCGTATTGGTCCTTATCGGGTGTAGAATAGATCTGCTTCTTTTTGTTCCTACGAACAAAATAGTTTCATTATTACTAAAAGTAATTGAAAAGAATCAAACAAATCAAACAAATATTAATTCTTTCCCCAAGATAATCCACTAAAAAGAGGGTCCACAGCATAGTTTTTTCCAATGCAATAAAGTTACATTGTGTCTATTTTTCATTGATAAAGGGGTATTTCCATGGGTTTGCCTTGGTATCGTGTTCATACCGTCGTATTGAATGATCCCGGTCGTTTGATTTCTGTCCATATAATGCATACAGCTCTGGTTGCTGGTTGGGCCGGTTCGATGGCTCTATACGAATTAGCAGTTTTTGATCCTTCTGATCCTGTTCTTGATCCAATGTGGAGACAGGGTATGTTCGTTATACCCTTCATGACTCGTTTAGGAATAACCAATTCATGGGGCGGTTGGAGTATCACAGGGGGTACTGTAACGAATCCGGGTATTTGGAGTTACGAAGGTGTGGCCGGGGCACATATTGTGTTTTCGGGCTTGTGCTTTTTGGCAGCTATCTGGCATTGGGTGTATTGGGATCTAGAAATATTTACTGATGAACGTACAGGAAAACCCTCTTTGGATTTGCCTAAGATCTTTGGAATTCATTTATTTCTATCAGGGGTGGCTTGCTTTGGTTTTGGTGCATTTCATGTAACAGGATTGTATGGTCCTGGAATATGGGTGTCCGATCCTTATGGACTAACTGGAAGGGTACAATCCGTAAATCCAGCGTGGGGTGTGGAGGGTTTTGATCCTTTTGTTCCGGGAGGAATAGCCTCTCATCATATTGCAGCAGGGACCTTGGGCATATTGGCGGGTCTATTCCATCTTAGTGTACGTCCACCTCAACGCCTATACAAAGGATTACGTATGGGAAATATTGAAACCGTCCTTTCCAGTAGTATTGCTGCTGTCTTTTTTGCCGCTTTTGTAGTTGCTGGAACTATGTGGTATGGTTCAGCAACTACCCCGATTGAATTATTTGGTCCCACTCGTTATCAATGGGATCAAGGATACTTCCAACAAGAAATATATCGAAGAATTGGTGCTGGGTTGGCTGAAAATCAAAGTTTATCTGAAGCTTGGTCTAAAATTCCCGAAAAACTAGCTTTTTATGATTACATCGGCAATAATCCGGCAAAGGGGGGGTTATTCAGAGCGGGCTCAATGGACAACGGGGATGGAATAGCTGTTGGGTGGTTAGGACATCCTATCTTTAGAGATAAAGAGGGGCGCGAACTTTTTGTACGTCGTATGCCTACTTTTTTTGAAACATTTCCGGTTGTTTTGGTAGACGGAGACGGAATTGTTAGAGCCGATGTTCCTTTTAGAAGGGCGGAATCTAAATATAGTGTCGAACAAGTAGGTGTAACTGTCGAGTTCTATGGCGGCGAACTCAACGGAGTCAGTTATAGCGATCCCGCTACTGTGAAAAAATATGCTAGACGTGCTCAATTGGGTGAGATTTTTGAATTAGATCGTGCTACTTTGAAATCCGATGGTGTTTTTCGTAGCAGTCCACGGGGTTGGTTTACTTTTGGACATGCTTCGTTTGCTTTGCTCTTCTTCTTCGGACACATTT